TCTCTATATCATTTCTCATAGAAAGTGCGTATACACTTAACAAAACGTCTTCTTCTTTGAACAATAAAGAGGGAAAGAAATAAAAAAAAGTCTAGTCTTTCTCAGTATCTATCTATAAAGATAGTAAGAGCTCATTCCATTGATTGAAATAGAAAATTTCGGAAGAATTTTAGGTTAGAAGAAATTTCCAATCATCGGAATCCCTTTCTTTTCGAAATACAAACACGGGAATCACTGAAATATCTCTTTGAGAGAAAGAGTATGATTCATATCATAGATAACTCCATTGGAGTCCAATGGGATTCGAAATTCAGAGATTTTGATTTTAAATAGTTCAAAACGCGTTGCAGAACGATCTATAAAACGATTGATACGGTTTGATTCCTCAACTCAATTAGTAGTACTTCTAGAGCCCACTTCTTCCCCACACTACGAGTGAAAGGGAAAATGTAAAGACTACCATTAAAGCAGCCCAAGCGAGACTTACTATATCCATGTGAATTATGTCCCCTATCTCTATAAATACGAAGGAATTTTTCCATTATTCCTCCCTAATAATAGTGGAATCCATGGCGCAGAGTCAAAAAGGGATTCTGACCGAACACTATCGAGAAACCAATCCAATAAATCGATTATGATTTCGAATCGGGAAAGATTAAACACAAGCAAAATACGTAGTAAGATCCGAAGGGAATGGGAAAATGTAGGAATAAGAATAATAAGGCCTATTCTTTTTTTGTTTTGTTGACCTTAGTAAGTAAAAACAGACAAGGGAGAAATCACGAAAAACCAGAAATCTCTATCTATTACAGACCTCTATTTCCCCATTTGATCCGGTACCCCCCTTCCCCATTATCGCTCTGAAAGAGGGGGCTTGTCTAGGGGTTGCCGCAAAGAAATTCTTTCTGTTTGCCCCTTTTTCTATAAAAGTCAATTATCAATCCAATCTAATATTGGTTGGATACCTGAGCACTCGGAGATTCTCGCGAGTCCGTCGTATATTGCACCTCCTTCCAAAACTCTTAATTGAATCAGATTTCCTATTCAGGCTCTACAATCTGATTCAAGATCCAGTCATTAGACACTCCCTTAGTAATAGAAGGGAATCGTGAAGTCTTGATAGACCCTCTACCAGTAGATTCGAATATTTCCTTGAATCCTAGATGCGAACGAGCATTCACACTCTTTTTTGTTTAGAAAACCCTCAGACCACATGCTTAGAATCAACAAAGCATTAACAGTCTGTTTCCTCTGCTTCTAACGGGGAAGAATTCTGCAAGTTCTATAAGCGGAACCGAAGAGAAGAAGAGATTTCGAGTTTTTTTGTTGATCAGGCGACACCCGGATTTGAACTGGGGAAAAAGGATTTGCAGTCCCCCGCCTTACCACTCGGCCATGCCGCCAAAATAATACAAAATAGATGAAAATTTTCCCAGATTGCTGAAGTTTTATTGTATTTGGATTTTGACTCCTGTTTTCCTTAATCCTTTTCCTAAAAGAAACACCCTTTTTGGATTTTTTCCATCCCTTCGATTGATTGTATAGTATTGGAAAATCCACAATGCTAAAAACATTCTCTGGCTTTTCTATTGAGAAATCAAATGTGGATTTTCAGCCGACAAACTTGAACCATTAACTATTGACTGCTTAGTTCGAATTAATGACGATTCTGGGATTTGAATCGCAAATTGTGTTTTCCTAATGACATAAGAAAATACAAATTGAGACAGAACTAATCAGTATTTATTTTTTCAATCAAAAAATCCTTCTCAATTTCAATTATAACAAAACATATCAGTATATGTAAACCCCAGAACATAAATTGTTACACAGATATCTATTATTTAGATATATTGTCTATAGGTAATTATCATAAAATTATCCTACTTCACTTCAATTTTGCATTAAATAGAAATTCTCTTTTGATAGAACACGACCCGGACTGTCCCGAATAGAACCAGCAATAAAAGAGAAGTCGGATATTATAGCTATCCGCATACGTGTTTAATAAGTGCAACCCTTCTTATACACTTCAAATCATATTCTATTCAAAAATCAGTAAAGTAGAAATATTTCTCTTCTCTGCGAATCGTTTTTTTTTGAATAACGAAATCTCTAACATAAAGACGGTTAAGTGCTAAAAAAATGGATCCTATGTTGTTTCTGATTTTTCTGTCTTTGTATTTATCTCCCAAATACCGAATCCTTTTATTTTTCTCAAATTCGAATATGTAATATCATAATAATGGTATAATTGAAATCCTTTTTGTTTTGCTATTATATACAAAACCTTATGACTTTAACTTTAATAAGTCTAAGTGACAGAATTCTGTTTCTAGGACTGTTTTATCAATTCCTTTCCATTTTGATCTGTTGCAACTTCCAATTTAAGTAGAAAATTCTCTTTATTCCTCCGTTCAAACGTAGTTCATACATTTCATTCCAAATATGGAGTTGGATAAAATTTCATGTGATTCAGTAAACAGAATAGAAATTCCAT